TTCGATATATCTCTTGCTGGAAATAACCCTGATCCCATTGATAACGAGTGGGACCAAACAATTCGATGGGAGTAGTTGCTGAACCATACCACATAGTTCCAGCAACAACAAAAGCTGCAAAAAAGACAGCCGCGATACTACTGGAGAGTACAGTTTCAATATTTCCCATACGTAATCCTTTGTATAGACGTTGTGGCGGTCGAACGCTAAGATGGAATAGACCCGCTAATATGCCCAGTGTACCTGCTGCAATATGATGAGAAGCTATTCCTCCCGGAACAAAAGGATCAAAACCTTCTACGCCCCACGACGGATTTACAGGCTGTACTCTTCCCGTTAGTCCATAAGGATCGGACACCCATATTCCAGGGCCGTACAGACCTGTTACATGAAATGCACCAAAACCAAAGCAAGCCACCCCGGAGAGAAATAAATGAATTCCAAAGATCTTGGGCAAATCCAAAGAGGGTTTTCCTGTACGTTCATCAGAAAAGATTTCTAGATCCCAATAGACCCAATGCCAGATAGCTGCCAAAAAGCATAAGCCAGAAAACACAATATGTGCCCCAGCTACACCTTCGTAACTCCAAATCCCCGGATTCGTTACAGTTCCTCCTGTGATACTCCAACCCCCCCATGAATTGGTTATTCCTAAACGAGTCATGAAGGGTATAACGAACATACCCTGTCTCCACATTGGATCAAGAATAGGGTCAGAAGGATCAAAAACTGCTAATTCATACAAAGCCATCGAGCCCGCCCAACCAGCAACCAGAGCTGTATGCATTATATGAACGGAAAGCAACCGGCCGGGATCATTCAATACAACGGTATGAACACGATACCAAGGCAAACCCATGGAAAATACCCCTTTATCGAAGAAAAATAGACACTACGTAACTTTATTGCATTGGAAAGGTTATACTATGACTATCCTATAGACTTCCCCTGTTCAGTAGATTACTTCCTAACAAGGGTTAGGATTCTATATCCTATTCGTAATAATAGAAGAATTCTGTTCGTAAGAACAAAGAGAAGCCGATTTATTCTATACTCGATAAGTACCAATATGCAATGGTGGATTGATACCATTTTCTATGAGTAAATGTGTCCATCCTTCATTTATCATTAGAAGGATCTATTCGTAAAAATTTTCCTTTATTTATTTTGTATTTCTTTCTAAATTTTTCTAATCTATGGATAAAATAAATATGATAAAGTCAATATTATAAAGACAATAAAACCATATTGTTACGTTTCCACATCAAAGTGAAATATAGTATTTCATTTTTTCTTTCAATCCATGCCTATTGGTGTTCCAAAAGTTCCTTTCCGAAGTCCTGGAGAGGAAGATGCATCTTGGGTTGACGTATAGTGCGACTTGTCAGATATATTGGGTCATATGGGATTTCCCCGTTCTCTCCCCCGACCGAGATATCCTCTGTTTCGCCCAAGAAAGATAAATTGAATCATCGAAAAATTGGAGCGTGAACTGCAATTAAATGCATTATTTGGGGGAATTCATAGAATTATATCAATTAGAATAATTTATGGTTGGCTTTGGCTGGACGAAAAAAATGAGGTATCCAGACTCCGTTTAGAAAAACCCAATTGGTAATATATTTATGATTACTACGTGTATCCTAAATGATTATTTGTAAAGTCATAACAACAAGAAATGGTGATGGGAAGGTTTGTCCTATATGTGCAAATCAAAATCGGGCGGATCTTTACCCGGAGTAGAGCATAAACCTAAAAAGATGAAAGAAGCCCATTCAGGAACAAGAAAATATCATCGCGATTTGGATTGAATTTCGATGAAAGAATACATCAATGAGAAGTAAATTCGATAAGTTTATTTACCCCTTTTTTATATTATCAAAGAAGAAATCAAAATTCATCTTTTTTGAAAAATCTAAGAAAAAGCCCTTTCATTAAAAAGGTAGAAAAACTCGAAAAATAAAAGAAAGAGGGCTGGAATCTATACATTGATTCTTTTCTTCGCTATTTTTTTTGAACCGTATGCATCAAAAGGTGCATGTACGGTTCCTAAGGGATAAATTTTACCCTACTCAACCGACTTTATCGAGAAAGATTACTTTTTTTAGGCCAAGAGGTTGATAGCGAGATCTCGAATCAACTTATTGGTCTTATGGTATATCTCAGTATCGAGGATGAGACCAAAGATCTTTATTTGTTTATAAACTCCCCTGGCGGATGGGTAATACCCGGAGTAGCCATTTATGATACTATGCAATTTGTACGACCAGAAGTCCATACAATATGCATGGGATTGGCCGCGTCAATGGGATCTTTTATTCTGGTTGGAGGAGAAATTACCAAACGTCTAGCATTCCCTCACGCTTGGCGCCAATGAAGTTTTTTTATTTGAGAGAAAAAAGAAAACTATGCCTTCGCCATATGAATATTAAGTAATAATAGCATGGCACTTCGAATTCGATATGAATTTTTTTTTATTTTTTTTTTTCAAAAGATTTGATTATGTATCGAGAGAGTAGTATGAGATAAAAGATATTTCCGACTTTCTCTTATCTATCGGAAGTCCAATTCAGCGTCACAAGCTTGTTTGTTTTCACACCGATGGGCTCTTAACAATATTTAAGTTATAAAAAAAGAGTGCGAAAAAAACCAAATTTTATTTTTTGGTTAGCTCAAAAAGAAACTTTGGGATTGCTGAATCAAAGACAAAAAAAAGAATCCATTTAAAAATAGAAAGCAGCGGAGCCATCATAGTATTTTTGAACTTCTCCGAAAAAAAAAGAAGGGTGGCATTTTGATCATTTACCCATCTGGGGTTGATAGATTTTATTTTTATCTTTCTTGGGCGGGAAAGTAGGGGTTAATTTCATTATAGAGCCGTATGCAATGCATAAAAGATAATGCCCGTACGGTTGTTCAATTCTATCCTTTTTCCTATTTTTCTTTATCTTTCTTTTCTGTTTCTTTCATCACACCAGATAGAACTATTATCAGGGTAATGATCCATCAACCTGCTAGTTCTTTTTATGAAGCACAAACAGGAGAATTTATCCTGGAAGCGGAAGAACTGCTGAAACTACGCGAAACCCTCACAAAGGTTTATGTACAAAGGACGGGCAAACCTTTATGGGTTGTATCTGAAGACATGGAAAGAGATGTTTTTATGTCAGCAACAGAAGCCCGAGCTTATGGAATTGTTGATCTTGTAGCAGTTGAATGAAAAAAATGGATTTTGTGCAAATCAGTGATTTGAGATTTTATCTATGAGTTGACTATATAAATATTAAATAAAAAAATCCGGTTAGGATCAATCTAAACCAGCCCATTATGTATATGACTCAACATGCCAACTATTAAACAACTTATTAGAAATACAAGACAGCCCATTCGAAATGTCACAAAATCCCCCGCTCTTCGGGGGTGTCCTCAGCGTCGAGGAACATGTACTAGGGTGTATGTGCGACTCGTTTAGATCATGAGCTGACACAAAAAAGCCAAGAAAACCGCTTCCAGTATGAATGATCAGTACCAGTGAATAGGATAAATAGGATAGAATGGAAGAAGGGACTCCATTCACTATCTAAAAATAAGCAAATCTATCCTTCTATTGTGTAGAAAGTTTATGGTTTCTATTGGTGCAAATCCAATCACCTGAATTTAAGATGAGAAACAATTCTCCATTGGTAGCAAATGGTTATCCATTAAGCGGAAAAATCTTATTGAAATTAAAAAAAAACATAAAAATGAAGTTCTCGCTCGGTCAAGAACGGACTACGAGGGTCAGCTACCCAGCAAACTTTCATAATTAAATACCGTTACTGTATAAGTGGGTCTCTTTGTGAAAGACCTATTACTGGATAATTCATGGGTAGAGCCAAAGAGTGTGGTGTGAACTATACAAGTTACCAATAACATTGATGAAATATTAAATGAAGCCAAAGGCTCCGGTGTATAGAGAAGACCTCGCCGTTTAAGAAGTAACCATAGAAACGAGGAAACCCACTATTTCTTTATTCATTTAATTTCTATTTCTTTTTTTTGACTAGATTTTTGACCCCTAGCAAAAGAAATTTTCTTATTTCTTTGATATTTCGCAGTAAAATACCAAAAAATCGTGGGCGGGAAGGTTATAGTAGCCAAAGCCATTGGAATTTTTATTTTATACATTGGAAAAATCCGTTTGGTTATTAATAGGCCAGGACGGTAAAAATAATAACTGAAAGAAAAAAATCAATTAGTTATTTGTCAAAATTTTATTTATTCAATGACTAGAGTTAAACGCGGATATATAGCCCGAAAACGTAGAACAAAAATTCGTTTATTTGCATCAAGTTTTCGAGGGTCTCATTCAAGACTTACTCGAACTATTACTCAACAGAAAATAAGAGCTTTGGTTTCAGCTCATCGGGATAGGGATAAGCAAAAGAGAAATTTTCGTCGTTTGTGGATCACTCGGATAAACGCAGTAATTCGAGAAAATGGAGTATCCTATAGTTATAGTAAATTAATACATGATTTATATAAGAGGCAGTTGCTTCTTAATCGTAAAATACTGGCCCAAATAGCTATATCAAATAGGAATTGTCTTTATATGATTTCCAACGAAATTAGAGAAAAAGTGAATTGGAAAGAATACACCGAAATAATTTAAATGGGGTTCCCCGGAGAATGAACTCCGGGAGGGTGGAGTTGGAGTCAAAATGACTCTGAGAAATGCGCTTAAAGTAGTCAAAATGAATGAACACGTTCAATAAAAAAATCTTTTTTTCCGATTCGTTTTTTTTTTTACGACACAAAAATCTGGATTCTAAGATTTGTCAAAAAAAACGAATCCATGTTTGAGTTCGGATTGGAATTCTGATTGAAGTGAACAAAAAACAAGCCTATTTATTTCTGGTTCTAAGACCGGTCGTTCTAGTAGTCGACTCCATTCTTTCAAATTGTTTCTCATTATTGAGAAAAGGTAACAAAGATAAAATACGAGCTTGTTTTATAGCAAT